GCCAGCGTAGCTTATAAAAAGCATAACACTGAAACTGTTAAGACGGGCCCTAATAAGACCCCGCAAGCACACAGGTATGGTCCCAGCCTTCGTGTCAACTCTGACTAAACTTACACATGCAAGTATCCGCACCCCCGTGAGAATGCCCTCAACGCCCCACCGGCTTAGAGGGGCAGGCATCAGGCACGCAATGCAGCCCAAGACACCTTGCTAAGCCACACCCACAAGGGCACCCAGCAGTGATTAACATTAAACATAAGCGCAAGCTTGACTTAGTTACAGTCAAGAGAGTTGGTCAAACTCGTGCCAGCCGCCGCGGTTACACGAGAGACTCAAGTCGACATTCTCGGCGTAAAGAGTGATTATAGGTCGCCAACAAACTAAAGCCAAAACCCCTCAGAGCTGTCATACGCTTATCGAGGACCGTAGACCCACTTACGAAAGTAGCTTTAAAATAACCATGCCTAGACCCCACGACAGCCAGGAAACAAACTGGGATTAGATACCCCACTATGCCCGGCCACAAACCTTGATAATAAAACACAAATATTATCCGCCAGGGAACTACAAGCGCATTGCTTAAAACCCAACGGACTTGGCGGTGCCCCACACCCCCCTAGAGGAGCCTGTTCTATAACTGACAACCCCCGTTAAACCTCACCACTTCTAGCCCTACCAGTCTATATACCACCGTCGCAAGCTCACCCTGTGAAGGAAGTAGCAGTAAGCAAGATGGGCACAGCCCAAAACGTCAGGTCGAGGTGTAGCACATGAAGTGGAAAGAAATGGGCTACATTTTCTGAAACAGAACACACGAATATCACCATGAAACCTGGTGTTTGAAGGAGGATTTAGCAGTAAAAAGAAAATAGAGTGTTCTTTTGAAGCCGGCCCTGGAGCGCGCACACACCGCCCGTCACTCTCCACTATCTTCACTCAAGAAGAACAACATTTTATCAAATATAGATAATACATAAATAACATAAACAGTGGAGACAAGTCGTAACATGGTAAGTGTACCGGAAGGTGCACTTGGAACAACCAGAGCGTAGCTAAGAAGCCAAGCACCTCACTTACACTGAGAAGACACCCGTGCAACTCGGATCGCACTGAGCCAAAGAGCTAGCCACCACACCACCAACAAACACAAGACAATAACTTAAAATATTATACAAATCAACCATTAAAACATTTTTCCGCCCTAGTATATGAGAAAGAAAAGGATGATAGCGCCACAGAAAAAGTACCGCAAGGGAAAGCTGAAAAAGAAATGAAACAAACCGCCAAAGCACAAAAAAGCAGAGATTAATCCTCGTACCTTTTGCATCATGATTTAGCCAGAACTGCCAGGCAAAGAGACCCTTAAGTCTGAGCCCCCGAAACTAAACGAGCTACTTCGAGACAGCATATTTAGAGCCAACCCGTCTCTGTGGCAAAAGAGTGGGAAGATCTCCAAGTAGAGGCGACAAACCTAACGAGTTTAGTGATAGCTGGTTGCTTAAGAAATGAATACTAGTTCAGCCTCGTGAAACGCTTACCTCAAACCATAAATCCATAAGAACCTAAGACGCACACAAGAGTTAGCTAAAGGGGGTACAGCCCCTTTAAAAAAGAACACAACCTTAATAGTTGGACAAGGATCATAATTTACAAAGCACTTGACCACGGTAGGCCTAAGAGCAGCCACCCAAAAAGAAAGCGTTGAAGCTCAAGCAAACAACAAGCTCATTATCCCGATAAACATGTCCAACCCCACTATTAATATTAAGCCCCCCTATGCCTGCATAGGAGAGATTATGCTAAAATCAGTAACAAGAAAGCACGACTTTCTCCCGGCACACGTGTTAGTCAGATCGGACCACCCACTGACATATAAAGAACTCAACAAAAGAGAGCATTGTGCCCTAAAAAACAATCAAGAAAACTACACAAATAACATCGTCAACCCAACACAGGAGTGCCACAACAGGGACAGACAAAATGAAGAAAGAAGGAACTCGGCAATCCACGGCCCCGCCTGTTTACCAAAAACATGGCCTCTCGCAATAACACAAATGAGAGGTCCAACCTGCCCAGTGACCAAGAGTTAAACGGCCGCGGTATCTTAACCGTGCTAAGGTAGCGTAATCACTTGTCTTTTAAATGAAGACCTGTATGAAAGGCATTACGAGGGCCTAACTGTCTCCTACTTCATGTCAGTGAAATTGATCTGTCCGTGCAGAAGCGGACATACCCACATAAGACGAGAAGACCCCGTGGAGCTTAAGATACTAAATTAACCGCGCCTAGAAATTAACAAACCCACGGGCCCCAAACACCAAACAAGCATAGCGACCATAATTAAACTTATCTTCGGTTGGGGCGACCATGGGGGATAAAAAAGCCCCCAAGAAGAAGCAGGGAGCCAGTCACACAGCCCCTAAGAACCAAGAGCCACACCTCTAAGCAACAGAAAATTCTGACTAATAATGACCCAGGCCCAGCCTGATTAACGAACCAAGCTACCCCAGGGATAACAGCGCAATCCTTTCCAAGAGTCCATATCGCCGAAAGGGTCTACGACCTCGATGTTGGATCAGGACATCCTGGTGGCGAAAATTTTACCAAGGGTTCGTTTGTTCAACGATTAAAGTCCTACGTGATCTGAGTTCAGACCGGAGTAATCCAGGTCGGTTTCTATCTATGAATTCTCCCTTCCCAGTACGAAAGGGCCGGAAGGCGAAGGGCCAATACCAAAAGCAAGCCCCACTCCTACATAATGAACACAACTAAAACAAAAAGGAGAATACAAACCAAGCCCTAGATAAGGGCTAAGTTGAGATGGCAGAGCCTGGCAATTGCAAAAGACCTAAGCCCTTTCCCCCAGAGGTTCAACTCCTCTTCCCAACTCTTACACAAATGGACATAATTATTCTTATTATCACCCCCCTCACTTACATCGTTCCCGTACTATTAGCGGTAGCCTTCCTAACACTATTAGAACGAAAAGTATTAGGCTACATACAACTCCGAAAAGGACCCAACATCGTAGGACCCTGAGGCCTCCTACAACCAATCGCAGATGGTGTAAAACTGTTCATTAAAGAGCCAGTACGACCATACGCCTCCACCCCACTACTATTCCTAGCCACCCCCGCCCTAGCTCTAACACTAGCCCTTACACTATGGGCACCAATACCAATTCCCCACTCAATAGCAGACCTAAACCTAGGAATCCTATTTATCCTCGCACTATCAAGCCTAACCGTATACTCAATCCTAGGCTCAGGCTGAGCCTCAAACTCAAAATATGCCCTCATCGGCGCCCTGCGCGCTGTAGCCCAGACAATTTCATATGAAGTAAGCCTAGGCTTAATCTTACTCTCCACTATCATACTAGCTGGGGGTTTCACACTCCATTCTTTTAACGTGGCTCAAGAATCAATCTGACTACTAGCCCCAAGCTGACCCCTAACAGCAATATGATACATTTCAACACTAGCAGAAACAAACCGAGCCCCATTCGACCTAACCGAAGGTGAATCAGAACTAGTATCCGGATTCAACGTAGAATACGCAGGAGGACCATTCGCCCTTTTCTTCTTAGCAGAATATGCAAACATCCTCCTAATAAACACCCTCTCCACAATCCTATTCTTAGGAGCCACCTACAACCCCCTCCTCCCTGAACTTACAGCAATGAACTTAATAACAAAAACTGCAATTCTATCAGTCCTATTCCTATGAATCCGCGCATCCTACCCACGATTTCGATATGACCAACTCATACACCTGGTATGAAAAAGCTTCCTGCCAATAACACTAGCTCTACTACTCTGACATACCTCCCTCCCCCTTTCCATAGCAGGCATCCCCCCACAAGCCTAACCGGAAACGTGCCTGAAAGTTAAGGGCCACTTTGATAGAGTGAATTATAGAGGTTCAAGTCCACTCGTTTCTTTAGAAAGAAGGGGCTCGAACCCTTACCAAAGAGATCAAAACTCTTCATGCTTCCAATACACTACTTCCTAGTAAAGTCAGCTAAACAAGCTTTCGGGCCCATACCCCGAGAATGTGGGCCAAACCCCCTCCTTTACTAATGAACCCACACGTACTCACCATCCTAATTTCGAGCCTAGGACTAGGAACAACCATCACATTCGCCAGCTCACACTGACTATTAGCCTGAATAGGCCTAGAAATCAACACAATAGCCATTCTTCCACTTATAGCCAAACAGCACCACCCACGAGCAATTGAAGCTGCCACCAAATATTTCCTAACACAAGCCACCGCAGCAGCAATAATCCTATTCGCTAGCACAACAGAAGCCTGGGTATCAGGAGAATGAAACATTCAACAAATTTCAAACCAAACAGCCATAACACTCCTTACACTAGCCCTCGCCCTAAAAATTGGGCTAGCCCCCCTACACTTCTGAATACCAGAAGTGCTCCAAGGATTAGACCTCACAACCGGACTCATTCTTTCAACATGACAAAAATTAGCCCCATTCGCCCTTATCTACCAAATCTCACCAAACACAAACCACACCCTACTAGTGTTAATAGGCCTAACATCCACACTAGTCGGAGGGTGAGGCGGCCTAAACCAAACCCAAGCCCGAAAAATCATAGCCTACTCATCAATTGCCCATTTAGGCTGAATGATCACAGTACTACAATTCATACCAAACCTAACAATACTCAACCTTACAATTTACATCATAATAACATCAGCCATCTTCCTCACCCTAAAAAATATCTCTGCCACAAAAATCAACACAATAGCAACAGCCTGGTCAAAAACACCAGCCCTCACTGCAACAACAATACTCTGCCTCTTATCCCTAGGAGGCCTCCCACCACTCACAGGATTCGTACCCAAATGACTTATTCTCCAAGAACTCACCAAACAAAACCTACAGCTACTCGCCACACTAGTAGCAATAAGTGCTCTCCTAAGCCTCTTTTTCTACCTACGACTATGTTATGCAATAACCCTAACAATTTCACCAAACACCAACAATCCAACCACACCCTGACGATTCAAAACAACTCAAACAACAACACTATTAGCCTTCACCACAACCCTCTCCCTACTACTACTACCAATTACCCCAGCCATCACAGCATTAATGACCTAGAGACTTAGGATAATAAGACCAAAAGCCTTCAAAGCTTTAAGCAGGAGTTAAATTCTCCTAGTCCCTGATAAGACTTGCAGGACTTTAGCCCACATCTTCTAAATGCAACTCAGACACTTTAATTAAGCTAAAGCCTTACTAGATGAGAAGGCTTCGAACCTACAAACTCTTAGTTAACAGCTAAGTGCTAAAACCAACTAGCTTTCATCTACCTTCCTCCCGCCGCAACGGGAAAAGGCGGGAGGAAGCCCCGGCAGGCAACTAGCCTACATTTTCAGATTTGCAATCTGACGTGTTTACACTACAAGGCTGATAAAAAGAGGATTTTAACCTCTATACATGGAGCTACAATCCACCGCTTAAACATTCAGCCATTTTACCCGTGGCAATCACCCGCTGACTATTTTCTACCAACCACAAAGACATCGGAACCCTGTACCTCGTATTTGGGGCCTGAGCAGGCATAGTGGGCACAGCCCTAAGCCTGTTAATCCGAGCAGAATTAAGCCAACCCGGCTCGCTACTTGGCGACGACCAAATCTATAATGTCATCGTTACAGCACACGCATTCGTAATAATCTTCTTCATAGTAATACCTATCATAATCGGAGGCTTTGGAAACTGACTAATCCCATTAATAATTGGAGCCCCAGATATAGCATTCCCCCGAATAAACAATATGAGCTTTTGACTCCTACCCCCATCATTCTTGCTACTCCTAGCCTCTTCAGGAGTAGAAGCCGGTGCCGGAACTGGATGAACAGTATACCCGCCTTTAGCAGGAAACTTAGCACATGCAGGCGCCTCTGTAGACCTTACAATTTTTTCACTACATCTTGCTGGGGTTTCATCAATCCTAGGAGCCATTAACTTTATTACAACAGTATTTAATATAAAACCTCCTGCCGTCTCACAATATCAAACACCACTATTCATCTGAGCTGTAATAATTACTGCAGTTTTACTTTTACTATCACTTCCAGTCCTAGCTGCCGGTATTACAATACTACTCACAGACCGCAACCTCAACACGACATTCTTTGACCCGATAGGCGGAGGAGATCCAATTCTTTACCAACACCTATTCTGATTCTTTGGACACCCAGAAGTATATATCTTAATTCTCCCCGGCTTCGGTATAATTTCTCACATCGTCGCTTATTATTCTGGTAAAAAAGAACCATTTGGCTATATAGGCATGGTCTGAGCTATAATAGCCATCGGACTGCTAGGCTTCATTGTATGAGCCCACCATATATTTACGGTAGGCATAGATGTCGACACTCGAGCCTACTTTACATCTGCAACAATAATTATCGCAATCCCAACCGGCGTAAAAGTATTTAGCTGACTAGCTACGCTATATGGCGGATCAATCAAATGAGAAGCACCATTCTTATGAGCCCTAGGGTTCATCTTCCTCTTTACAGTAGGAGGCCTAACAGGAATCGTACTAGCCAACTCGTCTCTAGACATTATCCTGCATGATACCTACTACGTTGTTGCCCACTTCCACTATGTCTTATCAATAGGCGCCGTATTTGCAATTATAGGAGGATTCGTACACTGATTCCCCCTCTTCTCAGGCTACACCCTTCACGGAACATGAACCAAAATTCACTTTATAGTAATATTTATTGGAGTCAACCTAACTTTCTTCCCTCAACACTTTCTTGGGCTAGCAGGCATACCTCGCCGATACTCCGACTACCCAGACGCTTATACGCTGTGAAACACAATCTCCTCAGTTGGATCACTAATTTCACTCGTAGCAGTAATCATATTCCTATTTATTCTTTGAGAAGCATTTGCAGCTAAACGAGAAGTCCTATCTGTTGAAATAACCTCCACAAATGCTGAATGACTCCACGGCTGCCCTCCACCATACCATACATTTGAAGAACCAGCCTTTGTTCAGGCAAAACTGATATCGAGAAAGGAGGGAATTGAACCCCCATATGCTAGTTTCAAGCCAGCCACATAAACCATTCTGCCACTTTCTTCTATAAGGTACTAGTAAAATTGACATTACACCGCCTTGTCAAGGCAAAATTGTGGGTTAAAGTCCCACGCATCTTAACATCATGGCTCACCCGGCACAAATAGGACTCCAAGACGCAGCATCTCCAGTAATGGAAGAACTTATCCACTTCCACGATCACACACTAATAGTAATTTTTTTAATCAGCAACTTCGTATTATACATCATTGTAGCAGTAGTTTCAACTAAGCTGACAAATAAATATGCACATGATGCCCAAGAAATTGAAATTGTATGAACAGTACTGCCAGCAGTCATCCTGATTTTAATTGCCCTCCCATCACTCCGTATTCTCTACCTAATAGACGAAATTAATAACCCACACTTAACAGTCAAAGCTATCGGCCACCAATGATATTGATCCTACGAATATACCGATTACAAAGATCTAGCCTTCGATTCATACATAATCCCAACACAAGACCTCACTCCCGGCCAATTTCGCCTTTTAGAGGTTGACCGCCGCATGGTAATCCCTGCTGAGTCCCCAATTCGTATATTAATTACAGCAGAAGATGTCCTCCACTCCTGAGCAGTCCCATCCTTAGGAATTAAGATGGATGCAGTTCCAGGTCGTCTAAACCAAGCTACATTTATCGCCTCCCGCCCAGGAGTCTATTACGGACAATGCTCTGAAATTTGCGGCGCAAACCACAGCTTTATACCAATCACTGTTGAAGCAGTACCACTAAAACACTTTGAAGACTGATCAACATCTACACTAGAAGAAGCCTCACTAAGAAGCTAACAAGGATATAGCACTAGCCTTTTAAGCTAAAGATCGGTGACTACCGCCCACCCCTAGTGACATGCCACAACTTAACCCCGCCCCTTGGCTCCTTATATTATTATTCTCATGATTAGTATTCCTTACAATAATCCCCACCAAAATTACGCAGCATCATTTTTCAGGAGACCCCGCACTACAAATTACTAAAAAATATGCGCCAACCCCTTGGACCTGACCATGACACTAAGCTTCTTTGACCAATTCTCTATTACCACCTATCTAGGAATCCCGCTAGTCGCCCTAGCACTAGTCCTCCCATGAGTCCTAATCCCCACACCACAAAAACGATGCTTAAACAACCGTCTAATCACACTACAAGCATGATTTATCCGCCAATTTACCCACCAACTGTTTATACCAATTAATAAAAAAGGACACAAATGAGCCCTTCTACTAGCCTCATTACTAATCTTCCTAATATCACTAAATCTTCTAGGCATCCTGCCATATACATTCACCCCAACAACACAACTCTCAATAAACATAGGATTTGCAGTCCCACTTTGACTCGCAACAGTATTAATTGGCGTACGCAATCAACTAACACACACCCTGGCCCACTTTCTGCCAGTAGGCACCCCCGGCCCGCTCATCCCAATTCTAATTATAATCGAAACCATTAGCCTCTTCATTCGCCCAATTGCCCTCGGTGTCCGACTCACAGCAAACCTAACAGCAGGTCACTTGCTAATTCAACTTATCAGCACCGCTGTATTTACAATGACATTGATCATACCAACCATTTCACTACTAACAATAATCTTATTACTACTGCTAACAATTCTTGAACTCGCAGTTGCAGTCATTCAAGCATATGTCTTTGTTCTGCTCCTAAGCTTATACCTACAAGATTCCGTATAATGGCCCGCCAAGCACACGCATATCACATAGTAGACCCCAGCCCCTGGCCTCTAACAGGAGCAACCGCTGCCCTATTATTAACATCCGGCCTAGCCATCTGATTCCACTATAACTCCACAGTCCTTATAGCCTCAGGTCTTACCCTCATGCTTCTAACTATGTATCAATGGTGACGAGATATTGTACGAGAAGGGACATATCTCGGACACCACACACCCCCAGTACAGAAAGGTCTCCGATTTGGAATAATTTTATTCATCACATCCGAAGTATTCTTCTTTCTCGGCTTTTTCTGAGCTTTCTTCCACTCTAGCCTAGCCCCAACCCCTGAGCTAGGAGGTTGCTGACCACCCACAGGAATTGCACCACTTGACCCGTTTGAAGTACCACTACTAAACACAGCCGTCCTACTAGCCTCCGGAGTCACAGTAACTTGAGCTCACCACAGCCTTATAGAAGGTGCACGAAAAGAAGCCGTCCAATCATTAGCACTAACAATCCTATTAGGTTGCTATTTCACAGCCTTACAAGCAATAGAATACTATGAAGCACCATTCACCATCGCCGATGGCGTCTATGGCTCCACTTTTTTCGTAGCAACAGGATTTCACGGCCTACATGTTATCATCGGTACGACTTTCCTAGCAATCTGCTTACTACGACAAATTAAATATCACTTTACATCTCAACACCACTTCGGATTTGAAGCCGCCGCCTGATACTGACACTTCGTTGACGTAGTATGACTATTCTTATACGTCTCAATCTACTGATGAGGATCATAATCTTTCTAGTATAAACGCAGTATACGTGACTTCCAATCACACAGTCTTGGTTAAACCCCAAGGAAAGATAATGAATTTAATCACAACAGCGTTAATTATTGCAGCGACTTTGTCTTGCATCTTAGTAACCATTGCCTTCTGAATTCCACAAATGAGCCCCGACACAGAAAAACTATCACCATACGAATGCGGTTTCGACCCGCTAGGATCCGCTCGATTACCATTCTCCCTCCGTTTCTTTTTAGTAGCTATTCTATTTCTACTATTCGACCTAGAAATTGCACTTCTCCTCCCCCTCCCCTGGGGAGACCAACTAATCTCCCCTACACTGACCTTTATCTGAGCCTCAATAATCCTAGCATTATTAACCCTAGGCCTCATCTACGAATGACTACAAGGCGGCCTTGAGTGAGCAGAATAGGTAATTAGTCCAAAGCAAGACCTCTGATTTCGGCTCAGAAAATTATGGTTCAACTCCATAGTCACCTTATGACCCCCATACATTTTACCTTTAGCTCAGCATTCATCCTAAGCTTAATAGGCCTAGCATTCCATCGAACCCACCTATTATCTGCCCTTCTCTGCCTAGAGGGAATGATATTATCTCTCTTTATTGCAACAGCACTATGATCCCTACAGCTAGAATCAATCGCCTACTCAGCCGCTCCCATACTACTCCTCGCCTTCTCAGCCTGCGAAGCAAGTGCAGGCTTAGCCTTACTAGTAGCCACAGCCCGAACCCACGGAACTGACCACCTCCAAAACCTAAATCTTCTACAATGTTAAAAATTTTAATCCCCACCATTATACTATTCCCAACAACATGACTAGTCCCAAAACAATGACTCTGAACCACTACCACAACCCAAAGCCTAACTGTGGCCGCACTAAGCCTGACATGATTTAAGTGAAACTCAGAGACAGGGTGAACCAGCCTAAACCTCCACCTAGCAACAGACCAGCTATCTACGCCCCTCTTGGTCTTAACTTGCTGATTGCTCCCACTAATAATTATTGCCAGCCAAAACCACATTTACTCAGAACCTGTCAACCGACAACGAACTTATATCTCCCTATTAATTTCACTACAAACCTTCCTAATCATAGCCTTCGGGGCAACAGAAATCATTATATTTTATATTATATTCGAAGCTACCCTAATTCCAACCCTAATCATCATCACACGATGAGGCAACCAAACAGAACGACTAAATGCAGGAACTTACTTCCTATTCTATACACTAGCTGGCTCCTTACCACTTCTAGTTGCCCTCTTAGTCACGCAAAAAAACACAGGCACCCTATCCATACTAACCATGTACTATACACAACCCCTAAACCTTACAATATGGGCAGACAACATCTGATGACTTGGCTGTCTTATAGCATTCCTTGTTAAAATACCCTTATACGGAGTACACCTATGATTACCCAAAGCCCATGTAGAAGCCCCAATTGCAGGCTCAATAGTTCTTGCCGCAGTACTACTAAAACTAGGAGGATACGGCATAATACGAATTATAATAATACTAGACCCTCTAACAAAACAACTAGCCTACCCATTTATCATCCTTGCCCTATGAGGCATTATCATAACCGGATCAATCTGTTTACGTCAAACAGACTTAAAATCCTTAATCGCCTACTCATCTGTTAGTCACATAGGCCTGGTCGCAGGAGGCATTTTAATCCAAACTCCATGAGGTTTCACCGGAGCCCTCATCTTAATAATTGCACACGGCCTAGTATCCTCCTCACTATTCTGCTTAGCCAATACAAACTATGAACGTACCCACAGCCGCACCCTGCTACTAGCCCGGGGCCTACAAACAATCCTCCCCCTCATAGCTACCTGATGATTCATCGCCAACCTAGCTAACCTTGCTCTACCACCACTGCCTAACCTAATAGGAGAATTAACAATTATCACCTCTATATTCAACTGATCTTATCCAACAATTATTATTACAGGCCTTGGCACCCTAATCACAGCAAGCTACTCACTTTACATATTCCTAACAACTCAACGCGGCCCAACCACAATACACACAATTTCTCTAACCCCATCCCACACTCGAGAACATCTCCTCATGGCCCTCCATATTATCCCAGTTTTACTATTAATCGCAAAACCAGAATTACTATGAAGCTGATACGCCTGTAAATATAGTTTTAATAAAAATGTTAGATTGTGATTCTAGAGATAGAAGTTAAAATCTTCTTACTTACCAAGCGAGGCAGGTCGCACTAAGGACTGCTAATCCCAAACCCCATGGTTCAAATCCATGGCTCACTTAGCCCCTAAAGGATAACAGCCCATCCATTGGTCTTAGGAACCAAAAACTCTTGGTGCAACTCCAAGTAGCGGCTATGCACACCTCACTAATCTTTAACTCCACCTTAATACTAATCCTAGCTATACTCATATTTCCAATCATTACATCAATATGAACTAAGCCCCTTAACAAAAACTGAGCTACAACCCATGTCAAAACATCCATTAAAATAGCCTTTTTGACTAGCCTCATCCCCTTATTCATCTTCTTAGACCAAGGTCTAGAAGCCATTACTACAAACTGAAACTGAATAAATACACTAACATTTAACTTCAATATCAGCTTTAAATTCGACCACTACTCAATCATCTTTACCCCAGTAGCCCTCTATGTCACCTGGTCCATCCTAGAATTCGCTACCTGATATATACATTCCGACCCAAACATAAACCGATTCTTCAAATATCTTCTCCTATTCCTAATTGCAATAATTACCCTAGTGACAGCAAATAACATATTTCAACTCTTTATTGGATGAGAAGGCGTCGGAATCATATCATTCCTCCTAATCGGCTGATGATACGCTCGAGCCGATGCAAACACTGCAGCCCTCCAAGCTGTCATTTACAACCGAATCGGTGACATCGGACTAATCCTAACAATAGTATGACTAGCCGTAAACCTTAACTCTTGAGAAATCAACCAAATTTTCACATTATCAAAAGACATAGACCTTACACTTCCCCTAATAGGCCTGATCCTCGCAGCAACAGGAAAATCAGCCCAATTTGGACTTCACCCATGACTCCCTTCTGCCATAGAAGGTCCTACACCAGTCTCTGCCCTACTCCACTCAAGCACGATAGTAGTCGCAGGAATTTTCCTACTAATCCGCCTACACCCATTAATAGAAAATAACCAAATAGCCCTAACAACTTGCCTATGCTTAGGAGCCCTGACCACCTTCTTCACTGCCACTTGCGCCCTAACACAAAATGATATCAAAAAAATCGTAGCTTTTTCAACATCAAGTCAGCTAGGCCTAATAATAGTCACTATCGGACTAAACCAACCACTACTCGCATTCACACACATCTGCACTCACGCTTTCTTCAAAGCCATACTGTTCCTATGCTCCGGCTCAATTATCCACAGCCTCAACAACGAACAAGACATTCGAAAAATAGGCGGCCTCAACAACCTACTCCCCTTAACATCCTCCTGCCTAATTATTGGAAGCCTCGCCCTAACTGGCACCCCATTCTTAGCCGGTTTCTTCTCAAAAGATGCAATTATCGAAGCCCTAAACACATCCCACTTAAACGCCTGAGCCCTAACACTAACCCTACTAGCCACATCATTTACAGCTGTGTACAGCTTCCGAACCGTATTCTTCGCCTTAATAGGACACCCCCGATTCCTACCCTTTACCCCAATCAATGAAAACACCAAAACAGTAATCAACCCTATCAAACGCCTAGCCTGAGGAAGCATTATCGCCGGCCTCATCATCACATCCAACCAAATTCCTATAAAAACACAGGTAATAACAATACACCCGACCCTCAAATTAACCGCACTACTAATTTCCATCATAGGCCTAACCACAGCAATAGCCCTCGCAAACCTCACCGCCATACAACACAAACTAAAACCACAAATAACAACACACAACTTCTCCAACATATTAGGATACTTCCCAACAATTATTCACCGATTAACCCCAAAACTTAACCTCATCCTAGGCCAAACTATAGCCACACAACTAGTAGACCAAACATGATTTGAAAAAACAGGCCCAAAAGGAATTTCATCCATCCAACTAACACCCATTACAACCATCAGCGATACACAGCAAGGCATTATCAAAACCTACCTAGCCATTTTCTTCCTAACCACCACAATAGCTGTAACAACCCTACTCCTAATCTAATGGCCCGCAATGCCCCCCGACTCAAACCACGAGTCAACTCCAAAACAACAAACAATGTCAACAATAGCACCCACCCACAAATAATTAATATAACCCCACCAGATGAGTATATCAGTGCTACACCACTAAAATCTCCACGAAAAACAGAAAACTCCTTTAACTCATCAACAAAAAATCAAGACCCCACGTATCAAGTGCCCGACACTACTAAACCTAAAAACAACAAACCCAAAACATAAAACAAAACATAACTAAAAACAGATCAATCCCCCCAAGACTCAGGATATGGATCAGCAGCCAATGCTGCCGAATAAGCAAACACAACAAGCATACCCCCTAAATAAATTAAAAATAAAATAAAAGACAAAAATGATCCACCACACCCAACCAAAATACCACAACCAACTGCTGCTGCCAACACCAGCCCCAAGGCAGCAAAATACGGTGCAGGATTAGAAGCCACAGCCACCAACCCTAACAACAGCCCAATTAAAAGTATAGAAAAAAGAACAACCATTAATTCTGCCCGGACTTTAACCAGGACCTGCGACTTGAAAAACCGCCGTTGCATTCAACTACAAAATCCAATAATGACCAACTTTCGAAAAACACACCCAATCGCAAAAATTATCAACGACACATTAATTGACCTACCCGCCCCGACTAATATTTCAGCCTGATGAAACTTCGGCTCCCTGCTAGGAATCTGCCTTATCGTCCAAATTCTCACCGGACTATTCCTAGCCATACATTACACACCTGACATTTCAACCGCCTTCTCCTCAGTAGCACACATCTGCCGAAATGTCAATTACGGTTGACTAATCCGAAACATCCATGCAAACGGCGCCTCCTTCTTCTTCATCTGTATCTACCTACACGTAGCTCGAGGCCTCTACTACGGCTCATATCTCTATAAAGAAACATGAAACGTAGGGGTTATCCTCCTACTCCTAGTAATAATGACCGCCTTTGTAGGATACGTACTACCCTGGGGGCAAATATCATTCTGAGGGGCCACAGTCATTACAAACCTTTCATCCGCCGTCCCCTACACTGGAAATGCTTTAGCACAATGAATCTGAGGAGGTTTTTCAGTGGACAACGCAACACTAACCCGATTTTTCGCATTCCACTTCCTATTCCCCTTCCTAATTGCAGGCGCAACCATCATACACCTCCTTTTCTTACACGAAACAGGATCCAGCAACCCAACAGGACTAAATTCAGACACAGACAAAGTGCCATTTCACCCATACTTCTCATACAAAGACCTGCTCGGATTTATTATTATACTCCTAGCCCTTGCAACACTAGCACTATTTTCACCAAACCTACTAGGAGACCCAGAAAACTTCACACCCGCAAACCCATTAGTCACCCCTCCACACATCAAACCCGAATGATACTTCCTATTTGCGTACGCAATTCTACGATCCATTCCTAACAAGCTAGGAGGCGTCCTAGCCCTATTATTCTCAATCCTCGTACTAATACTAGTACCAATCCTACACACATCCAAAATACGAACCATAACATTCCGACCACTATCACAATTCCTATTCTGATCCTTAGTCGCAGACATAGCCATTCTCACATGAATCGGAGGTATACCAGTAGAAAACCCATATATCATCATTGGACAAGTCGCATCCGTGATTTACTTCGCACTATTTCTACTACTCATCCCAGCTGCAGGCTACGTAGAAAACGAAATTCTACGAATAAATTGCTCTAGTAGCTTAACTGGTAAAGCACCGGTCTTGTAGTTCGAAGATTGAAGGTTAAAACCCATCCTAGGGCCCCCTCAGAGAAAGGAGATTTTAACTCCCACCCTTAACTCCCAAAGCTAAGATTCTAACTAAAACTATTCTCTGCCGTACATAGCCTAATATATGTCCATTTACACCACATACTGTACTGTGGGCAATACATATTATGTACTAGACCATGTATACATATATACTTATTAATTTGTGTGTATCATATTACATATATGTACTAGTACATATTATGCATTATATTACATATATGTACTAGTACATATTATGCATTATATTACATATATGTACTAGTACATATTATGCATTATATTACATATATGTACTAGTACATATTATGCATTATATTACATATATGTACTAGTACATATTATGCATTATATTACATACATGTGCTTAATACATACCATGAATGGAGCCAAACACAGATTTCAAATCAGCTACGAACCCATCAGACAAACGAAATTGTAGACTCAAATAACTTGTCCTCCAATGCTTCCTTGCGTTATCAACACTTCTTGCCCTAGTACAAAAGTGTAGTAAGAGACCACCAACGATTTAGGCAAGAATACACTCTTAATGATG